TAGAGTTAAAAAATAAAATAGAATAGTATCAAGAAATTTGAAAAACTATTACTTAGGGTTATATAATTTTTATTCAATGGAATACGCAATTATAGAAGCCAGTGGTCGTCAATTTTGGGTAGAACCTAAAAAGTTTATTGAGTTTAATAGATTGATTCTTAAAATCGGTAGCACTATTTTAATCAGACGAGTTTTATTTGTTAAACAGAAAACAAATACTCTTATCGGGCAACCCTATTTAAACAATGTTGTAGTAAAAGGAGTAGTTAGTAAACATTTTTTAGGGCCAAAAATCCTTGTGTTTAAAATGAAACCCAAAAAGAAATATCGTAAAAAGATTGGGCATAGACAAAAATTAACTAGATTATTAATCAATAAAATTGAATAATTTTATTTACAATTTAATCCATATGTCGATTACTTTAATTGGTATATTTACTATATTAATTTAGTTCTAAAATATAAACTTGGAGTATAAATAATTGTGTCTATTGGAATATTTGGAAATAAAATTGGCATGACGCAAGTTTTTGATAAAGATGGTTTAGCTTTGCCTGTAACTGTAGTACGTATTGGTTCATGTTTTATTACTCAAATTAAAACGGAAAAACTTAATGGGTATAATGCAGTTCAAATTGGGCATTCAAAAGGGCGAACGTTAAATCTAAAAAAAGCTGAATTAGGACACTTAAAGAAAAATGGATTACCACCCTTATCTGATTTGTGTGAATATAAAGTTATGGATTTAGAAAATTACTCATTAGGCCAAGTATTAAATGTTAATCATTTTGAGATTGGTCAATTTGTTAATGTTACTGGAAAATCTATAGGTAAAGGGTTTAGTGGAAACCAAAAAAGACATAAATTTAAACGTGGGCCAATGACTCATGGTTCTAAAAACCATAGAGCTCCAGGGTCAATAGGACCAGGAACTACACCAGGTCGAGTGTTTCCAGGAAAACTAATGGCAGGACAATTAGGAGCAAAAAAGATTACGGTATCAAAACTAGAAATTTTAGGAATTGATTCAAAACAAAATCTTTTAATTCTAAAAGGTAATGTACCTGGTAAACCTGGTAATTTACTAAATATTGTTCGTTCAAATTAAATTTTAATAATAAACTAAAAAATTATTTATGATTTTACAAAAAATTCTTACTTTTCCTGTTAAAATTTTAACAGGAGAAGAAAGTGGAGATGAGATAACATTAACTTTAAAATCGAAAGAAGCAACTAATACAATTAACTATGTTATTCAACGTGCATATTTGGCACAAAGATCTAATGAAAGACAAGGTACTGCCAATACATTAACTAGAGCAGAAGTTAAAGGTGGGGGACGTAAACCTTGGAGACAAAAAGGTACTGGAAGAGCTCGTGCAGGTTCGAATAGATCACCTTTATGGAAAGGTGGAGGAGTTTCTTTTGGTCCAAAACCAAAATTATATTCGAGTAAGATAAACCGTAAAGAATGGCAATTAAGTTTAAGAAGCTTATTAATAGCTAAACAAAAAAATATTACAATAATAGATAATTTTAACTTTTTAGAATATAAAACTAGTAATATTATTAAAGTATTAAATACTTTTGGTATAAATTTATTTGAAAATACATTAATTGTTGTTCCAAAAATAGAGGAGAAATTACTTAAGTCTACTCGAAATATAAAAACAACCAAGTTAATAGTTGCAAATAATTTAAACTTAAAGCAAGTTTTATTAGCTAAAAATTTATTGATTACTAAAGATAGTTTAAAAACAATTGAGGAAACTTATAATGGCTAGAATAAAATTTAGTTCAAGTATTGATTTGATCAAATACCCTGTTACAACTATTAAGACAAACTTATTATTAGAAAATAACCAATATACATTTTTAGTAGATCCTAAACTAACTAAAGTTAGTATAAAAAAGGCAATTGAGTTTTTATTTGATGTAAGTGTTATTAAAGTTAATAGTTGCAACTTACCTAAGAAAAAACGTCGTGTCGGTCAATTTACAGGTGTTAGACCTCGTTACAAAAAAGTAATCGTGAAATTAGCAAAGGATAATAAAATTGATCTCTTTTCTACTAACTAATAACATAACTACTAAATAAAGAGGAAGAGGAATAATATTTATGGCTATTCGTATTTGTAAAGTTTATACTGTTGGTACAAGAAATACTGTTTTTTCTTCTTTTGATGAAATTACTAAGACAAAACCAGAAAAAAAGTTAATTGGTAGAAATCATCGAAAAAAAGGTCGTAATAATCAAGGATTAATTACAACACGTCACCATGGTGGTGGTCATAAAAGAAGATATCGTATTATAGATTTTAAACGTAAGAAACATGATATTTTAGGGAATGTTTTTGCTATTGAATACGATCCTAATCGTAACGCTAGGATTGCATTAATTCATTATGAAAATGGTGATAAAACTTATATCATTTGCCCGGATTCTTTAAAAATTGGCAGTAAAATCATGTCTGGCCCAAATGCGCCTGTTGAAATTGGTAATGCATTACCTTTAGAAAATATACCTTTAGGTACCTCTATTCACAATATCGAATTATCTTATAATAAAGGTGGTCAAATTGTTCGAGCAGCAGGAACTTCAGCGAGAATTTTAGCAAAAGAGAATAACTATGTCACAGTACGTTTACCCTCTAAAGAAATTAGGATTGTTCATAAAAGTTGTTATGCAACAATTGGTATCGTAAGTAATCGAGATAGTAATAATATTAAGTTAGGGAAAGCGGGACGTAAACGTTGGCTGGGTATTAGGCCAACAGTTCGTGGTTCTGTTATGAACCCTTGTGACCATCCACATGGTGGTGGAGAAGGGCGTGCAACTATTGGACGTCCCAAAGCTTATACTCCTTGGGGTAAAGCTGCACTTGGTGTTAAAACAAGAAAAAAAGAGAAGTACAGCGATATTTATATAGTTCGTTCGAGAGTATAAGACTAACTGTTCTTTTAATTATTTTTATAATTTTATCTTCAAATAAATTTATGGCAAGATCTTTTCGTAAAGGCCCTTTTATAGCTTATCATTTGCTACAAAAAATTGAAAAAATGAATGTAACTGGAAAAAAAACCTCAATTAAGACTTGGTCACGCTCATCTATGATTATTCCAGCGATGATCGGCCATACAATTTCAGTATATAACGGTAAAAAGCATATCCCACTTTTTATATCTGACCAAATTATTGGACATAAGCTTGGAGAATTTATACCAACTAGGAACTTTCGTTCACATATAAAAAGTAGTGATAGACGTACAAAAAAGAAATAAATATTTAACAAATAAATGAAAAATAAACAAACAGCAAAAGCTGTCAGCAAATATATTAGAATATCATCACATAAAGTTCGACGTGTTTTAGATCAGATTCGTGGGCGTTCATATTTAGAGGCTTTAATGCTATTACAATTTATGCCTTATAGAGCTTGTGGTCCAATTTGGCAAGTATTAAACTCAGCCGCTGCAAATGCTGAAAATAATAATGGTCTGAATAAAGAAGAGCTAATTGTTAAAACAGTTTTTGCTGACCAAGGTCCAGTATTACGTAGGTTTAGACCACGTGCACAAGGTAGAGGTTATCAAATTCGTAAACCAACTTGTCATATTACCATAATTTTAGAACCTAATACTTAATAGATTCATAAATAAATAAATTTTTAATAAAACTAATACGAGACTAGATTATGGGACATAAAACACATCCTTTGGGCTTTAGACTGGGAATTATACAAGAAGATAGATCATTATGGTATAGTGGAACAAATTCTTATATTTCTTTTTTAAAAGAGGACTATACGATCCGAGAATATATCTCTAAATTTCTGATTTCAAATAACGTCGGTTATTCAGGGATTACTAAACTTATTATTAAACGTAACGAGACAAAAAAAAGACTTTATATTGAAATACAATCTGTAGTACCTGGTCGTATTGTAGGTAAATCAGGATCATTATTAAGAACATTAGATCAAGAACTTAGTGCACTTCTAAAAAACAAAAAAGTTTTAATTAACATTGTTGAAATTACAAAACCATATACGGAAGCTAGTATATTAGTTGACGTTTTAGTAAAAAAACTAGAAGAACGAGTTTCATTCAGAAAATGTATCCGAGAAATTCTTCGTCGCTACAGAACAGAAGATGAACTAAAAGGGATTAAAGTTCAAATAGCCGGTCGGTTAAATGGCGCTGAGATTGCGAGAACAGAATGGGTTCGTGAAGGACGTGTTCCGCTTCAAACGTTACGTGCTAATATTGACTATTCTTATAAAGTAGCTCAAACAACATATGGTATTTTAGGAATTAAAATATGGCTTTTTAAAAATGAGATATTAGCGAAAAAAATTATTTAATAACATTACAAAATTTAAGAAAATGCTTAGCCCTAAAAAAACAAAATTTCGAAAACAACACCGTGGTAGATTAAAAGGGAAAGCCTCAAGGGGAAATAAAATTAGTTTTGGTGATTATGCTATCCAAGCATTAGAACCTACTTGGTTAACGTCTCGTCAAATCGAAGCTACAAGAAGAACAATTACACGATACACAAAACGTGGTGGTAAGTTATGGATAACGGTTTTCCCAGACAAACCAGTAACTGCAAGAGCCGCAGAATCAAGAATGGGCTCAGGGAAAGGGTCAGTTGAATATTGGGTAGCTGTAGTTAAACCCGGAACTATTTTGTTTGAATTAAGTGGTGTTCCTTTAAAACTTGCAAAAGAAGCAATGATGATTGCTTCTTATAAGTTACCAATTAAAACAAAATTTCTTATAAATTAAAGAAGAAAGTATAACTATTATGAGTCTACCGAAAATCGATGATATTAAAAACTTAGATAAAAATGAGTTAGAAAATGAGATTTTAAATATAAAAAAACAATTATTTAAATTACGTTTACGCCGCGGAGCAAAACAATCTTTTAAATCGCACCAATTTAAACATGGAAAGCATAGGTTAGCACAGTTATTAATGATACAAAAAAGTAATTAGAAAATTATCTTAAGGAATAATGATTTATGGTTAAATTGCAGAGACTTGGTATTGTAATAAGCAATAAAATGCAAAAAAGTGTTGTTGTTGCTGTTGAGTATCGTTATAAACATAAGTTTTATTCAAAAATTATAGTTAGAACAAAACGTTATTTAGCGCATGATGCAGAGGATATTTGTAATATTGGGGATGAGATATTATTAGAGGAAAGTAGACCATTAAGTAAAAAAAAACGTTGGATAGTAAAAAAAATACTAAATAAAGCAGTAATCGTTAATTAAGGTTTTAAAATTTATTATGATACAACCACAAACGTATTTAACAGTGGCAGATAATACAGGTGCAAAAAAAATTATGTGCATTCGTGTACTAGGTGGTCGTCGCAAATATGCAAAACTTGGTGATATTATTATTGGTGTTGTAAAGGAAGCAACGCCAAATATGCTAACTAAAAGATCTGATATTGTTAAAGCTGTCGTTATAAGAACAAAAAAAGCTGTTTCACGTAAAGATGGCACTAGTATTAGGTTTGATGATAATGCAGCCGTTATTATTAACATGGATAAAAATCCAAAAGGTACAAGAATTTTTGGCCCAATTGCAAGAGAAATTCGTGATAAAGATTTTACTAAAATTGTTTCATTAGCCCCTGAGGTTATTTAAATGAAGAAAAAAGCTACTTTAAAAATGAAGGTACACGTAAAAATAGGGGAAAAAGTAAAAATAATTTCTGGTCAAGAAAAAGGAAAAGTAGGGCTTGTAAAAAAAATCATAAAACAAGAAAACAAACTTATTATTGAAGGTATCAATATAAGGATTAAACATGTTAAGCCTACTCGCCCTGAAGAGAATGGTGAAATTAAAAGGATTGAATTTCCAATCCATAGTTCAAATGTATCACTTTACCAGGAGTAATATTTTATGATAAATGATAATAACATTGAGGCAAAAAATTTAAAATTTTTATACAAAGATTTAGTATTTCCTAATTTAGTTAAACAATTTAACTATAAGAATAAACATCAAGTCCCAAAATTAGTTAAAATTCAGCTAAATCGTGGGTTAGGTGTGGATGGTCAAAATAACAAAACATTACAAAAGTCTGTTGATGAAATGCGTTTAATTACAGGACAACAGCCAATATTAACAAAAGCAAAAAAATCTATAGCAGGGTTTAAAGTCCGAGAAGAAATGGTTTTAGGTATAACGGTAACTCTTAGAAGCAAGAAAATGTATGCTTTTTTAGAAAAATTAATTCATCTTGTTTTACCAAGAATTAGAGATTTTAGGGGTTTAAGTTTAAAAGGTTTTGACCGTAATGGTAATTATAATTTTGGATTAAAAGAGCAGTTGGTATTTCCTGAAATTAGCTATGAAAATGTAGATCAAATAAAAGGCTTTAATATTTCCATAGTAACAACAGCACAAACAAAAACTGAAGGTATTGCTCTTCTAAAAGAGTTTGGTTTCCCATTAACTGATTAAAAAGGAGTATGAAAATATAGTGACAACAGATATTATTGCAGACACACTAACTCGCATTAGAAATGCAAATTTGGTCCGTCACCAAATTGTCCGAGTTATAAAGACGAAAGTAACGTATTCAGTTGTAAAAATTTTAAAAGAAGAAGGTTATATTTCTAATTTTGAAGAAATTGAAGTTTCTAATAGAAAATATTTATTACTTTGTTTAAAATATCATAGTCAAAAAAGACAACCAATCATTACAGGTATTAAAAGAATAAGTAAACCTGGTTTAAGGATTTATGTGAATAAAAGCAATTTACCTAATGTTTTAAGTAATTTAGGGATAGCTATCTTATCAACTTCCAAAGGAATTCTTACAAATAATAAAGCAAAAAAATTAGGCGTCGGTGGTGAAGTTATTTGTTATATTTGGTAATAAAGGTTTAAATTTATATGGGAAGAATTGGTAAATTACCTATAAAGGTACCATCTAATGTTCAAGTTGAGGTTAATCAAAACAATATCGAGGTTTCAGGACCACATGGGAAACTTTTTAGAAAAATTTCAGATTTAATTTCAGTTGAATTACGTGATAATATTATTTACGTAACTAAAAATGAAAATACACGAATCGCGAACCAACTTTATGGTCTAAGTAGAACTTTAATTAATAATATGGTGGTTGGAGTTTCGCAAAAATTTGAACGTACACTCCAACTTCAAGGAGTTGGTTATCGGGCTCAATTAAAAGATAAAGATTTAGTTCTAAACTTAGGTTATAGCCATCCAGTTTTAATAGCAATACCCTTAGGTATTGAGATTAAAGTAGAAAAAAATGTAGGGATAATTATTACAGGGTTTGATAATGAACTTGTCGGTCAATTAGCTGCAACAATAAGAAGTAAACGTCCTCCTGAACCATATAAGGGTAAAGGCATATTATATAAAGGTGAAATTATTAAACGTAAAGTAGGAAAATCAGGGAAATAATAAATTATGGGAAAGAGAGAGAAGAAAATAATTAAAGGGAATAATCTTAAACCACGCTTAGCGTTTTTCGTTCAAATAAACATATTTATGCTCAAGTTATTGATGATTCCTGTTCAAAGACAATTATAAGTTGTTCTACTTTAGAATTAGAAGTAAAAGCAAAATGCGAAAAAACTTCAAACAAACTGGCTTCAAAAATTGTCGGGGAAATTATTGGTACACGATTATTAGAAGAAAATATTAAAGAAATAATATTTGACAGAGGAAAAAAATCTTATCACGGGAGAATAAAAGAACTAGCCGAAGGTGCTAGGTTAGTTGGGTTAAGTTTTTAGTAATTATAGGTTTTAAATATAAATTTATTAAGTATTTTAGCACATTTATGACCACTCCAAATAAAAAAATTCGTTGGGAACAAAGGGTAGTAAAAATTTCTCGGGTTTCAAAAGTAGTAAAAGGTGGAAAAAAAATAAGCTTCCGTGCAACTGTTGTTGTTGGTGATATGGAAGAAAGAGTCGGGGTAGGTGTAGGTAAAGCTGAAGAAGTGAGTACTGCTATAAAAAAAGCAGAAACTGATGCAAAAAAAAATGTACTAACGATTCCTATTGCTGAAGGCAAAACAATCCCTCATGCTATGGTTGGTATAGCAGGTGGTTCTAAAGTTTTTATTAGACCTGCGGTGCCAGGGACCGGTGTTATTGCTGGTGGTTCGGTACGTATTGTTTTAGAACTTGCGGGTATTAAAAACATTTTATCAAAACAACTTGGTTCTAATAATCCTTTAAATAATGCCAGGGCTACTATCGTTGCTTTACAAAGTTTAAATACAATTGAGCAAGTGATGCAAAAACGACAAATATCCCTAGAACAAGTGTTAGGGAAATAAGGATAAAACTAAAGAGATTAGTGGAAAAAATATTTGTTAATATAAGAAAAATATCTATTTATTTAAATTTTTCCATGAATTTACAATTACGAAGTAAAAATACTCCTTCTTTTCGACAACGTTTCTTTTTAACAATTGGCTTACTTACATTAGTTAGGATAGGTAGTTTTATACCGCTTCCGTATATAGATATTAAAACATTTTCTCCTTTATTAGAATCAAATACTTCGACAACTGCAGTTGCTTCGATTTTGAATAGTTTTTCTGGAGGTGAAAACGCTTCTTTTAGTATATTAAGTCTTGGAATTTTACCTAATATAAATGCCTCTATTATAATTCAACTTTTAACTACTATTAACCCAACTCTTTTAAAATTACAAAAAGAAGAAGGTGAATATGGTCGACGTAAGCTTACAGATTATACCAGATATTTAACTTTTTTTTGTGCCATTATTGAAAGTATTGTCACAACTTATAGTTTTCGTCCATTAATATTTAATTGGAACGTTTTGGTATTAATTCAAATAAGCCTGACATTAATAGCAGGATCAATGATTATTCTATGGTTTAGTGAATTGATTACAAAAGATGGTATAGGTAATGGATCATCTATATTAATTTGTTTTAATATTGTTTCAAATTTCCCTGATCAACTTAGAGCTATGATTTTAGCTTTATCAAACCAAAATATTATAATTAGTTTTTTTATTGGTGGAATATTTCTATTAACAACAGTTGGGTGTATTTATATAAATGAGGCAATGGTAAAAATCCCATTAGTTTCTGCAAGTCAATTATTACGTAATGTAAATAAATTTTCATTATGGAATAATAGTAATTTACCTCTTCGTGTTAACCAAGCAGGAGTAATGCCTTTAGTTTTTACTTCTTCGGTAATGGTTATTTTATCTTCTCTTACTAATTTAATCTACGGACAACTTATTAATATCGAATTGTTTTCTTTTTTAAATTCTCTTTCTACAAATTTAACGTTGGGAATTGGGAAAATTTTTTACTGGTCTACCTATGGTATATTAGTCTTTTTTTTTACATCATTTTATTCAACCATACTTTTAGACCCAAAAGATATGACTGAACAATTTCGTAAAAATTCTGTTACAATAAAAGGAATCACTCCAGGGAAGTCAACACAAAGTTACTTATCAATAACCATTAAAAGATTAACAATTTTAAATGCGGTATTTCTTATTGGTGTTCTTATTCTCCTGAATGGTTTAGAATATTTATTACCTGTAAATAATTTAAATTTACGTGGATTTGGATTAACCTCTCAACTTATTTTAGTTAATGTTTTAGTAGATACTTTTAGAAAAGTTAGGAATTTATTAAACGCTGAAACTATGTTTTAAATTTTTGAAGCAACCAAGCAATTTAAAATGAGTTAAAGTAAAAAAATTATATAATTTATAAAAAATATGAAAGTTAGACCTTCAGTAAAAAAAATGTGTGAAAAATGTAGAATTATACGTCGCCATGGTCGAGTTCAAGTAATTTGTACTAATCTTAAACATAAGCAACGACAAGGTTAAATTAAAAAAGAAAATGGAGATAAAATATGGTTCGATTTCTTGGAATAGATCTGGCAAACAATAAAAAAATTAAGTATGCTTTAACTGGGATCTACGGTATTGGTTTATCTAGGGCGCAAGAAATTTTAGATACAGCAGGATTAAAAGATGCTGATGAAGCAGGTGTAAGAACAAAAGATTTATCTGATGAAGATATTAGTAATCTGAGAAAGGTTTTAGAAAAAAATTACCAACTTGAAGCTGACCTATTCCGTTTAACAAATTTAAATATAAAACGGTTAATGGAAAATGGTTCAATTAAAGGTCGTCGACACCGTGCAGGATTACCTGTTCGAGGTCAAAGAACAAGAACTAACGCTAGAACTAGAAGAGGAGGAAAAAAAACGGTGGCAGGAAAAAACAAGTAAATCATATTTAGAAAATTTAACCACAGGTTGGAGAATGTAAGAAATGAAAAAAAAAATGAAGCGCACTATTGTTACTGGAACTATGCATGTACACGCTACTTTTAATAATACAATTGTAACGGTAAGTGATTTAAATGGAAACACACTATCATGGGCTTCATCGGGGACTGTTGATTTTAAAGGATCTCGAAAAGGTACTCCATTTGCTTCGCAAAAAGCTGCTGAAAAAGCTGCATTAATAGCTAAAGAAGCATATGGACTTAAAAGATTAGAAGTTGTTATCAAAGGTTCTGGGCCAGGTAGAGAACCTGCTATTAGAGCAGTTTATCAAAAAGGAATAAGAATCGTTTCTATAAAAGATGTAACTTTTATACCTTATAATGGTTGTCGCCCTCCTAAACGTAGAAGAGTTTAGAATGAATTAACTTAATTTTTTTTTTTAATAATGAAACAGTTCAGTTTTATAAAAGGGACTAAAACATATATATCTGTTATGTTTATATACAACTAAAATACATAGATATTAACCAAAAGGAGATAAATAATGAAGATAAATAGTAAATGTAAGTGTGTAGACTTAGATTTATTAAACCGTAATGAATTTTATGGACATTTTGTTTTTACTTCATTAGAACAAAGTGAGGGGACTACAATTGGTAATATGTTAAGGCGTGCTTTACTTTCAAATTTATATGGTTTTCGGATTACTGGTGTTCGAGTTGCAGGTGTAAATAATGAATTCACTCCTTTAGAGGGGGTTCGTGAAGATCTTCTTGAGATCATATTAAATTTAAAAGAAATTATTATATATGATCAAAATAACACGGGTCAAGCTTGTTATGGACTATTAAAAGCACAAGGGCCGGCTATAATAACTGCAGGAGCTATTACTTTACCTAACGGTATTAAAGTTTTAAACCCTAGTACTCATTTATTAACAATCTCTGATGAATCAGTAATTGAATTAGCAATAAAAATAGAATATGGGAAATCTTATATTCTAGCTAAAAATCAAAAACTAGAAGGAGCTACAGATTTTATCCCAATCGACTCTAATTTCGCACCAGTATTGAAGGTTAATTCTTATATTAAACCATTACCGCAGGATGTCGAAAATACAAACGAGGAACTTCACCTAGAAATTTTTACTAATGGTACTTTATTACCGCATCAAGCATTGATACAAGCCCGAAATATGATAGGTTATATGTTATCAACGATTACTAATATGGAGTTTCCTTGTTTTGATTATAAGGAAATAGAAAAAGAAAAACCTATTAAAAAAGATAGTGTTTCTATAAATGCACCACTAGAGATTGATAAAACAATAAAAAAAACGAAAGTAAAGCTAAAGAAGGAAACAATCGAGGGTATAGGAACGGAAATAAAATCCGAAAAAGAAAAAATTGAAATTATAGAAAAGCAAGAGAAAGAGAAAATTAATGTTAGTAAAAAAAGTACACCAGAAGAAAGATTACTAAAACGCGTGACTGATATGGAGAGTGGATCTTTAAAAGGCTTAGGTTTATCAAGCCGAATAATTAAAGCTTTAAATAAGGTTAATATCAATTTTACTTGGGATTTAATGGAATACCCTTCTCCTAATTTAATAACTATAGAAGGGCTAGGTCCAAAATCAGTAGAAGAAATAAAGAATAAATTAACGCTTTTTTATGAACCACCTACTGATTAATACTTTATACTATTGGAATTTTTATCCGCATTCAACTTTATTATAGAATTTAATATTATTATGAAAGATACTTTTATCCCGTCGAAACTTGATTTAAAACAACAATGGTATATAATTGATGCAAAAGATAAATGTTTAGGTCGATTAGCTACAGAGGTGTCTAATTTACTAAGAGGTAAAAATAAAACTATTTTTACCCCTGCGCAAGATGTTGGTGATTACATTATAATAGTAAATGCAAGTGAAATAAATGTAAGTGGGAAGAAACGAGTACAAAAATTATACTTTCGTCATTCCGGTCGACCTGGTGGAAAAACAGTTGAAAGTTTTGAAGATTTACAAATTCGCATACCAGAACGTATTCTTGAAAAGGCCATTAAAGGGATGCTCCCAAAAAATCGTTTAGGTCGAAAACTATTTACAAAATTAAAAGTATACAAAGGCCAAGAGCATCCCCATATGTCTCAAAAGCCTCAAAAAATAGAATTATAATAATTAAAATCTATGACAAGTAAAAACCAAACTAATCCACATATTTATGGGATTGGGAGAAAAAAAGAATCTACAGCAATCGTTTATTTAGTACCTTTTACAGAATCAACTTCTCAAACAACATGTGAAGTAAATGGTCATAAAGCAGAACAATACTTTCAGCAAAATTTTACTTACTTAAATCAAATAAGCTTACCTTTAAAAAAAGTTAAATTAGATAAAAAGTATAAGATTATTGCGAATGTCAAAGGTGGTGGTTTAACTGGGCAGGCTGATTCAATAAGATTAGGAATTGCAAGAGCTCTTTGTAAAGTGGATAAGCTGAATTTTAGACCTATTTTAAAATTTGAAGGTTTTTTAAAGCGCGATGCACGAATTAAAGAACGTCGTAAATATGGTTTAAAAAAAGCCAGAAAAGCTTCTCAGTACTCAAAACGTTAATTCAAAACAATATTTTATTATATACTTATTATAAACATTATTTATATTTATATGCCTAAAAAGAATATACATCCAAAATGGTTTAATGATACAAAAGTGTATTATGATGGTCAATTAATCATGATTGTAGGTTCAACAAAACCTGAATTACATGTTGATATTTGGTCAGGTAACCATCCTTTTTACACAGGGTCACAAAGAATAATCGATACTGAAGGTCGTGTTGAAAGGTTCTTAAAAAAATACAAAATTGAAAATGTGGTTAGCTAAAACCTATAAATTAATTAAAACTTAAATATATGCCAACTATACAACAACTTATTCGAGTACGACGTAAAAAAATCCAACCCCGAACAAAATCACCTGCATTAAAAAGTTGTCCTCAACGTAGAGGTGTATGCACGAGGGTTCATACAATTACACCAAAAAAACCAAACTCAGCGATACGAAAAGTAGCTCGAGTGAGGTTAACTTCTGGGTTTGAAGTTACAGCTTATATCCCTGGAATTGGTCATAATTTACAAGAGCATTCCGTAGTTTTACTTCGTGGGGGAAGAGTAAAAGATTTACCAGGAGTACGTTATCATATTATTAGAGGAACTCTTGATACAATTGGGGTAAAAGAGCGACGTCAGGGTCGTTCAAAATATGGTATGAAAAAACCAGTAAAATAAAATAAAAGGTTAATAAAATAAATTATGTCACGTCGTACAAATAAAAAAAGAAAATTTCCCATAGCTGATTCAGTTTATGATAGTTTTTTAGTAAATTTAATGATATCAAAAATTTTAAAAAGTGGCAAAAAAACTGTAGCACAAAAAATAATTTATGAAGCATTTGATATTATAAAAGAGAGAACAAATAATCAGCCATTAAAGATTTTTGAAAAAGCAGTAAAAAATGTAAGCCCTGCAGTTAAAATAAAAGCTAAGCGTGTTGGAGGTTCTACTTATCAAGTGCCAATTGAAGTAAAAAAATTTAGAGGTATTAATTTAGGTTTATGCTGGATTATCCAATTTGCTAGAACTCGCTCTGGAAAAACAATAGCAATCAAATTAGCAAATGAGATTATCGACGCTTCTAAAGGCTCGGGTAATGCAATCCGTAAAAAAGATGAAACTCATCGTATGGCAAGATCAAATAAGGCTTTTGCCCATTTCCGTTCTTAAGAATTTCTATTAATTAAATCGTATTTAATTAAACGCCAAAAGTAAAAAATATAAAATAACATAAGGACTATATATTATGGCTCGCGAAAAATATGACCGTACGAAACCACATATCAATATTGGAACAATTGGACATGTAGATCATGGTAAAACTACATTAACAGCTGCAATTACAGCTGTTTTATCACTTACAGGTGATGCTACTAATGCAAAAAAATATGAAGATATTGATGCAGCACCTGAAGAACGTGCACGTGGAATTACAATAAACACTGCACATGTAGAATACGAAACAGAAAGTCGCCATTATGCCCATGTAGATTGTCCAGGACACGCAGATTATGTTAAAAATATGATTACTGGTGCGGCACAAATGGATGGAGCAATTTTAGTTGTTTCAGCAGCTGATGGCCCTATGCCTCAAACGCGTGAGCATATTTTATTATCTAAACAAGTTGGTGTACCGCATATCGTAGTATTTTTAAATAAAGAAGACCAGGTAGATGATCTTGAATTAGTAGAATTAGTGGAACTAGAAGTTAGAGAACTATTATCTAATTACGATTTCCCTGGTGATGATATACCGATACTTACTGGTTCTGCTTTACAAGCTCTTGATGCCATTAATAATGAACCTACTCTAAGAAAAGGTGATAATAAATGGGTTGATAAAATTTATAGTCTAATGGATTCAGTTGATAGTTATATCCCAACACCAATTCGTGATGTTGATAAACCATTCCTAATGGCGATTGAAGATGTTTTTTCAATTACTGGCCGAGGAACAGTTGCTACTGGTAAAATTGACCGTGGAATTGTAAAAGTAGGTGAAACAGTAGACTTAGTTGGTTTGGGTGATACTAAATCAACAACAGTAACTGGTGTTGAAATGTTCCAAAAAACTTTAGATGAAGGTGTGGCAGGAGATAATGTAGGGATTTTATTACGTGGGTTACAAAAAGATGATATAGAACGTGGAATGGTTTTATCAAAACCTGGTACAATCACGCCACATAATACTTTTGAATCTGAACTTTATATTTTAACGAAAGAAGAAGGTGGTCGCCATACTCCGTTTTTCCCAGGGTATAGACCTCAATTCTATGTAAGAACAACAGATGTTACAGGTGAAATTTTAAGTTTTATTACTGACGAAGGTGAAAAAACATTAATGGTTATGCCAGGTGACCGTGTTAAAATGACAGCAAAACTAATTTCTTTAATTGCAATTGAAGAAGGAATGCGATTTGCTATTCGTGAAGGTGGTCGAACTATTGGTGCTGGTGTTGTTTCAAAAATTATTCAATAAGTTATATTTTTATGTCAAAAGAAAAAATACGAATTATTTTACAGTCTTTTAATCATTTAGTCTTAAATGAATGCTGCAAAAAAATATTAGACGCTTTAGCGAATGAAAAATCGATTTTAAATGTAGCGGGCCCTATATCATTCCCTACAAAAAAAAGGTCATATTGTGTTTTAAGATCTCCACATGTAAATAAGGACTCTCGAGAACAGTTTGAAATCCGTCGATATAAAAAAATTATTGATATCCAATCGGATTCGAAAGAAATCGTTAATACTCTATTAATATTAGATCTTTCACCAGGTGTATCAACTGAATTATATAGTTACAAATAGTATTATTATTTCTATTCCAGTTTTAAATTAAATTTAAAACTGGAACAGAAATAATAATACTATGCTGCTATTAATTCTTCTTGTTTAAAATTCGATGTATTTGTACCACTATAATTGACTTTTACAAATCTAACTAAAACAGGATAATTTGAAGCAACTTTTTCTACTATTACAACAGTTCCAACATCATTATACCAATATGATTCTTTTCTTAAGATACGTACTTTTGCTCCTTTTTCTACCATAGTATTTTAGTTGTTTTGAAATAATTTAATTAATAGTTATAAATGAAATTATATTTTGTTTTTTATTAAGTTTACATAAAATTTTTATTTAGTTGTTTTTTGATATGATATATGTTAATAATACTATATTATTAACGTGTACTAAGGAGAGGCATTTATGAAAAATGAAACCCCAAAGATTTTCTATATACTTTTGATTGGGTTAGCAGTTATTTCAGGTTTTGTTTATTTTAAGTGGGACAATTTTTTAGAATTGGGAAGTAATTTAATTAATTATAAAGAGAGTCATCCAAGTCAAATGATTTCTTTTGATAAATTTTTAAGTTATTTAGAAAATGGTGATATAAAAAAAGTAGATTTATATGAAAATGCTGAAATTGTAGTATTTGATGCTTTTGGTTCTTTAGGTGATAAATTACAGCATATCGGTGTAAAAGTACCTATCCGTAATTCATCTTTAATTTTAAAATTAAGAGAATTTCAAATAGACTTTACAGCTCACCCAGCTGTAACTTTTGAATCAGCATGGTCTATCCTAAGTGCACTTTTAGTTCCTGTTTTACTTTTAGTTGTTTTCCAACTATTTTTTTCTGAGGGTAGTAATTATGACTTCTTTGGTAACTTACGTAAAGCTCGTGCAAAAATTCAATTAGATGCGAATACTGGTGTTTCCTTTAGTGATGTTGCTGGTATTGATGAAGCTAAACAAGAATTCGAAGAATTTGTTTCCTTTCTTAAAATGCCACAATTATTTACAGCTGTTGGTGCTAACCCTCCCAAAGGAGTAATTATAGTTGGGCCTCCTGGAACAGGGAAAACTTTATTAGCAAAAGCAATTGCTGGAGAAGCAGGTGTGCCATTTATTAGTATTTCTGGTTCAGAATTTGTTGAAATGTTCGTTGGGATAGGTGCTTCCCGCGTTCGTGATTTATTTGAAACAGCAGAGCGAAATTCTCCATGTATTTTATTTATTGATGAAATTGATGCAATCGGTAGACAAAGGGGAACAGGTGTTGGAGGAACTAATGATGAGAGAGAGCAAACATTAAACCAAATTTTAACCGAAATGGATGGGTTTAAGCCTACAAGTGGTATAATTGTTATTGCAGCGACAAACAGAGCTGATGTTTTAGATTCGGCTTTATTACGTCCCGGCCGTTTTGATAGACAAATAACAGTTAACTTACCAGATATCTATGGCCGTATAGAAATTTTGAAAGTTCATAGTCGAAACAAAAACATAGACTCTAAAACATCCCTTAAATTTATTGCACAAAGAACTGCTGGTTTTTCAGGGGCAGATTTAGCTAATATACTTAATGAAGCTGCGATTTTAACAGCTCGTGCTAACCTAGAAACAATATCAATTAAACAAATATATACAGCGATCGAAAGAATTATTGCTGGTCTAGAGGGAGTTCTTTTAAACGATTCTAGAAATAAAAGGTTAGTTGCTTACCATGAAGTTGGACACGCTTTAGCTGGTACCTTATTAAAAAATCATGATGATGTTCAAAAAGTAACTTTAATTCCTCGTGGGCGTGCTCAAGGATTAACTTGGTTTACACCGGATGAGCAACCTCTTTTAACGCGAGGCCAATTATCTTCTAGATTAATAGGTACCCTTGGTGGAAGAGCAGCAGAAAAAGTTATTTTTGGTAAAATGGAAATAACAAGTGGTGCTAGTAATGACTTTTTTAAAGTAAATTCTTTAGCTAGACAAATGGTTACAAGATTTGGTATGTCTAGTTTAACGCCAATGGCTATGGATCTACCACAACCTTCAATCTTCTTTGGTCGACGTTTACAAACAAGACCCGATTGTTTCCTTGATGTTGCAGATCAGATTGATATGCAAATTATTGAAATTGTTGAAGATGGGTTTGATAAAGCTTGTACTATATTAGAAAGAAACCGTTTATTATTAGATCAATTGGCGACATTATTAACGCAAATTGAGACAATTGATGGAAAAGACTTCGAAAAATTTGTAAGTAGTTATACTGGTTTACCTAAAAAAACTAAATTACAACCATTATCTTAATACCGTAAAAAATAGGTAATGTTTGTTCTATTTAATTACACTTTATTTAATTTAAAATAAAGTGTAATTAAATAGAACAAACATTACCTATACGATTTAAGTTAATTACCTAAACTTTGCCAATCTACATCAACATCATTTAAAATTAATGATGAATTATAGATTTGTAAAATAATTAATAAAAAAACTAAAAATAATAGCATAGCTATACCCATAAGTAATGTTGTAGCCCAACCTGGTGCTACTTTACCATATTCAGAATTTAAAGGTCTTAAAATATCACCTAATTTTGTTTTGAAAGCCATAATGTAATAAAGTTTAAGTTAATTAATAACAATTTCTTGTCAGTATAGTAATTTAATAATTATAAATAAAGTAAAAACTATGGAAACATCTACAATTTTAATAATTTTTGTATCGAGCTTATTAATAGGGATAACTGCGTATTCAACTTATACGGCGTTTGGGCCGGGGTCAAAATTTTTGAGAGATCCCTTTGAGGAACATGAAGATTAATACTTATAAATCAACTATTTATGGTTTATCTTTCCTTTCTAATGAAATTTTAATTTTATATAGATAGAAAAGATAAACTATAAATAATTATAGATATTATTCTTTAAGTATTTTAGGTGGATCACGGAAGAAAACAGCAAAAAAGAGAACCATTAGTGTTCCTATCAATAAAGTTGCATACACTAATGCTGGTTGTGAAAGTTGTGAAAAGTCTATGCCCATATTTTTTCCTTTTAATTAATTAAAAAAATAAATTATACTACACCTTGTTTACGAGTTGTTTCATCACCTAATTTTTGGAATGCACCAAATTCTACTTGTTCAGTAACTTCTGAACCAATACCAGTAAACACATCACGGAATATAGTACGTGAACCATGCCATAAATGACCTAAGAAGAATAATAATGCTAAATTTAAATGACCAAAAGTATACCAACCACGTGGACTACTTCTGAATACTCCATCAGATTCTAAACTTGTTCTATCAAACTCAAAAACTTCACCAAGTTGAGCTTTACGAGCAAACTTTTTCACTGTTGGTGCATCTTTAAATGATTGCCCATTTAATTTACCACCATAGAAACTAACATTAACACCAACTTGTTCTATGCTATATTTAGATTCAGCACGTCTGAATGGTATATCCGCACGAATAATTCCATCCTTATCAATTAGAATTACAGGGAAAGTTTCAAAGAAAGCAGGCATACGACGTACCGCTAATTCTCGACCTTCACGATCTCTAAAAATTGGGTGTCCTAACCAAGCTTCTGCGATTCCATCACCTTTGTTCATAGGACCAGATCTAAATAAACCACCTTTCGCTGGGTTATTACCAATATAGTCATAGAAAGCTAATTTATCAGGAAGACTTGACCAAGCTTCACTTTCAGATAAACCTTCATTTAATGAAACTTCAACACGACGTTCAATTTCTTGTTGGAAATATCCACTATCCCATTGATATCTTGTTGGTCCAAATAATTCAATTGGAGTTGTTGCAGAACCATACCACATAGTTCCTGAAGTAATAAAAGCTGCAAAGAAGACAGCTGCAATACTACTAGATAATACTGTTTCAATATTACCCATTCGTAATGCACGGTATAAACGTTGAGGAGGTCGTAAAGTTAAATGAAAACCACCCGCTAAGACTCCAAAGCTTCCTGCCGCCATATGATGTGAGGCAATTCCACCAGGATTGAAAGGATTAAAACCCGAAGCTCCCCATGAAGGTGCTACTGGTTGAACTTGGCCTGTTAACCCATAAGCGTCGGAAACCCAAATACCAGGACCAAAAAATCCAGTTACATGGAATGCACCAAAACCAAAACATAATAAACCAGATAAGAATAAATGTATACCAAAAATTTTGGGTAAATCTAAAGAAGGCTCACCTGTTCTTGGGTCACGGAATAACTCAAGGTCCCAATAAACCCAATGCCAAACAGCAGCTAAGAAACATAAACCGGATAATATAATATGACTATAGGCTACTCCTTCGTAACACCATAAACTTACAATTGGTTCAGATCTTTCTCCGGCAATATCCCATCCTGTCCATGAGTCAGAAACACCTAATCTAGTCATAAAAGGCATAACAAACATACCTTGACGCCACATTGGGTTTAAAATAGGATCTGAAAAATCAAATATAGATAATTCGTATAGTGCCATTGAACCAGCCCATCCTGCAACTAATCCTGTATGCATTAAATGAACTGCAATTAATCGGCCTGGGTCGTTAAGAACTACAGTATGAACACGGTACCATGGTAATGCCATTTGTTATAAGCTCCTATTAAGTGAACATGTTTTTGACTTTCTTACTATGCAATTTATATACAAGGATGATAACTTTGACAAATTATCTAACTACCTGTACTATATACTACGTTATTATTTAGATTAAAATAAATTTTGCTTGTAATATTTATTATTTTTAAACCAAATTTAATTGTATGGGATTTAAAATACACGTTGTAAATGAAGACCTAGGTATTGATAAAGTTATTGATTGTCCTGACGACCAAACTATTTTAGAAGCAGCTGAAGAGCAAGACTTAAATCTTCCATATTCTTGCCGTGCTGGTGCTTGTTCATCATGTACAGGTAAATTATTAAAAGGTGAAGTAGAGCAATCAGAGCAAGCTTTTTTAGAAGAGGACCATCTTGAATCAGGCTTTATATTGACTTGTGTAGCTTACCCTCAATCAGATTGTGAAATTCTTTCTCATGCAGAAGAAGATATATTCTAAAAGATTGAAAAGTATTTATTAAAATAATTGTTTAACTACTCCTTTAGTAAATACAAAGATCAATGATGTTTTTCTCAACAGGGTAAATAAATCAAGTCTAATATTAGACTTGATTTATTTACCCTGTTGAGAAAAACATCATTGATCTTTGTATTTACTAAAGGAGTAGTTAAACAATTATTTCAGGGTTACAACTGCACCAGCATCTTCAAGTGTTTTTTTAGTCTCTTCTGCAGCGGCTTTTGTTAATCCTTCTTTTATCACTTTTGGTGTATTCTCAACTAATTCTTTAGCTTCTTTTAATCCTAATTCTGTTACAGAACGAACTACTTTTAAGATAGGTATCTTTTTATCTTTAGGTACTTCGTCTAAACTTACATCAAACTCTGTTTTTTCTTCCGCTGCTTCACCATCGTCAGAAGCTGCTCCACCTGAGTTCATCATCATAACTCCTCCGCCAGCAGATGCATCAACATCAAACGTTTCCTCTATAGCTTTAACTAATTCTGCCGCTTCTAATAAAGTTAATGTTTTTAGTTCATCGATTAAAGTCGAAATCTTTTCAGTCATATTTTTATTTTATATTTTTTAATTCGTTTGTCAAAAGATAATTAGTTTAATTGATTAATTTAAAGTTTTAAGGCAGAAATATCAATTTCGATCGAAGGTCCCATTGTACTACAAATATGAAAAGTTTTAAAATAGCGTCCTTTTACTCCAGGAGGTTTATTATTTTCAATTGAAGTATAGACAGCAACTAGGTTTTCTAATAAATCAGAATCAGCAAAATTACTTTTCCCGATCAATAAATGAACAATACCTGTTTTATCTGCTCTATATTCTAATTTACCCTTTTTAAATTCTTCTAAAGTTAATTTTACATCAGTTGTTACCGTACCAGCTTTTGGTGATGGCATTAAACCTTTTGGACCTAAGATTCTACCTAACTTAGCTAGTTTTGGCATCATATCAGGTGTAGCAATTAGTATATCGAAATTTATATCACCTTTAGTAATTATTTCTATTAAGTCATCAGAACCAATTATATCAGCTAATTCTTTATACTCTGGTGTAATACTTTCTAAAGGCATTAATACTGCAATACGTTTAGTCTTACCAGTTCCTTTAGGTAAAATTAGTGTACTTCGTAATTGTTGGTCACTATATTTGGGATCAATTGATAAAGAAATATGTGCTTCAACTGATTCTATAAATTTGGCATTTGCAGTTTCTTTTAAAATACGAATTGCATCATTTTGACTATATAAGCGTTTTTCTATTTTTTGTCTGTTCTCTTTCGTTCGCTTATTTAATTTCCTCATTATTTTTTTGGACCCGTTATTTAAAATTTGTTAAATGTTAATCAGTTATTGTGATTCCCATATTTTTTGCAGTCCCTGCAATAATTTTAACAGCACTATCTAAACTTTTTGTATTTAAATCTGGTAATTTAATTTCGGCTATTTTTCTTATCTCACCCGATGTAATTGATCCTACTATTTGTCTATTTGGTTCTGACGCACCTTTTTTTATATTAGTAGCTTTAACTAGTAATACTGAAGCTGGTGGAGTTTTTAGTATAAATGTATAAGATCTATCTTCATATACTGATATTTCTACTGGAATAATTAAACCAATTTGGTCAGCCGTTTTTGCATTATATTCTTTACAGAAAGCCGAAATATTGACCCCGTGTTGACTAAGAGCTGGCCCTACTGGAGGTGCAGGAACAGCTTTACCTGCAGATAAAGCAAGTTTTATTATGCTAGTTACTTTTTTTGCCATATATATATTTTTTTTTGAATTTAATAATTTTAAAATTAAAAATTTATTATAAGGTTTCTAGTTTTTAATTTTTATTACAGGACAACTTCTCTTATTAATTTTTATATGATACGCGCCCTGAAGGATTTGAACCCTCGACACTAGGTTTTGGAGACCTATGTTCTACCAACTGAACTAAGGACGCTCTAGAGACCAAACACAAAAGTATTAAAATATAGGATAAACCAATTCTATCTTCTAGGTCAAATTAAATTTTAACTAATTAGTAGGTATAAAAAAATTTATTCTATATTTTTTTATTAGTAGATACTATAAAAGTTATAAACTTAAGTTTACAAGATTAGAATAAGCAATTAAATATTAAAAAATCTAAGGTATTTTGGGTCAAAGATTAATTTTGTTGATCCAATTGGACCATTTCTATGCTTCGCTATAATTAATTCAATTAGATTTTTTTCTAAAGTATCTTTATTGTAATACTCATCACGGTATAGCATAATGACAACATCTGCATCTTGTTCAATAGAATTATGAATGATTAAATGATTAGTTAAATAGTTTGAATAATTTGAAATACGTAAATCATAAACAGGAGCTAACTTATGATATCTTATCCTAGTTACTTTATCCCATGTAATGGAATACTTGCTTAAATTATTTAAAGATCTAAATCCGAGTAATAATTTTGCACTAATAAAATTCTCTAGGGATAATTGGTCAATTTTTTTCCAACCCTTATTCGTTAAGATTTTATGATTACTACTCATTAATAAAGACCAACCTAAATTACTTTCTAATTTATAAACCGGTTTTTGCCCAGTAAATTTGATATCGGAAATTTTTTGCTTAGAGATAGAATCACCTGTCCAACAAAAAATGGAATTATCTTTTATTTTTTTTATCTGCGGGGTAGATTTTTTAACTGAAAAATTAATACAACCACTTTCTCTTAAATCTGCTAAGATTGGTCTTTTATTTACCCTACTCTCTACGTTTCTACTCAATTGAGATAAAACAATAATTGGAATATTTAAATCACGGGCTAGTTTTTTTAGAGCTCGCGTAATTTTAGAAAGTTCTTGGACTCTATTCGCATCTTGATTTATGCCTTCTAGGAGTTGTAAATAATCAATGACTACCAAACTTATTTGATTTGAGGATTCAAGATTAATTGTCTTTACTTTTAATTTTATTTCACCCACGGATAGATCTGGAGTATCGTCAATAAAAAGTCTTAGTTGTGATAAATCCTGAATCGTATTATTTATTTTAATCCATTCAGTTTCTTTAATCCTTGATGCTCTTAATCTTGTGTTTGTTATTCCAACTTCAGAGGCCAATAATCTATAGAGCAATTGTTGGCGAGTCATCTCTAGACTGAAAAAAACTACTCCTGTTTTATGATTTTGGGCAATGTTTTTTGCTAAATTAAAAGCAAAAGCAGTTTTACCCATTGAAGGACGTCCAGCAATGATAATAAGATCAGAATTTTGGAACCCTTGAGTTATTATATCAAACTCTAGAAACGTTGTTTTTAAGCCAGGTAACTTTGGTATCCTTAAACCTTCTTCAATTTCCTTTAAAACTTGTTGTAATCCTTCTTGGACACTAATCATATATTTTTTTGATTTAGTTTCAGATATGAGAAAAAATTTGTGTTCAATTTTTGTAAAAATTGTTTCTAATGGTATTTCAGTTAAATAACCACTTTCAATTATTTCCTCCCCAAGTTCGATTAATGATCTTCTTAAGTATTTTTCATAAATTAATGCTATATATTCTTCTAAATTACTTAAGGTATGCATTTGATTTAAAAGGTTTATAATTACATGTGCTCCACCAATTTTTGGTAAAAAACCATTATCTTGGAGCCATGTAATTAAATTTATATAATCAATTGTTTTACCTTCTGCATAAAGTAGTAATACAGCCTTATAAATAATTTGATGAGTCTTTAAATAAAAAGCTTCAATGGGTAATTTTTCACTAACCAATAGAATAGCTTCAGGTATTGTTAAGATACTTCCTAGAACTAGTTTCTCAGCTAATAGATTATAAGGGAGTATTGTTTCTAAGTCAGATAATTCTAAGTCCCTCTTTTCCACAATATTCTATTCTGGTAATATTTCGATATTAATTTTAGCAATAACATCTGTTGTTAAAATAACTTCAATAACATATTCCCCTAATTCTTTCATATCAGGTAGTTCCAATTGGTTTTTATTTAAATCTATAGTTAAATCGACGTTATCTATTATTAAATCTAATATATGTTTTTTTGTAATTTTACCATAAAAAATACCATTTTCAGAGATTTTTTTCTTAATTGTAAATTTAGCAGAATTTTCTAATAATTCTTTATTAATATTGCACTTTTTACTAAATTGTATTTGTTTTACTTCTGATTCTTTTTGTTGTAATTCAAATTGGCTAATTAAAGTAGGTGTAGCTATTTTACCAAGTTTTAAAGGAATTAGGTAATTTCTAATATATCCTGGTTTAACTTTAATAAGAGTACCTTGTTTCCCTAATTTTTGAACATCTTTAGTTAAAATTACTTGAATCGTTTTTTTTCGCATAGGTTATATATAATAATTTATTATTATCTTTTTTAGTAACAATAATAATTGTTACTACTAGTATTGGTATTATTATTTTGAGTTAATACGATCATCTTATAGTTTAACTTCATAAAAAAGTCAAATTTTAGATACTTCTTTTTATTTGGGTTGTTTTTTTTTTTAATCATATATAGTTCTCTATTATATTATTTATAAAATATTATAATAATAGTAATAATTTAATTAGGAGCATTATGAAAGCTATAATACAATTTATTAAAGGGGTTGAAGAAACTACTATACCTACTATTAATATAACACGATCAACAGATGGGACTACAGGTACAGCAACTTTTATTTTTGAAGATGCTAGTCTATTTTATACAGTAGTTAATCCAGAAAGTGAAATAACAGGAATGTTTTTAATCGATAAGGAAGGTACATTAAGTACAAAGGATCTTAATGCTAAATTTATTGAAGGAAAACCAAAAACACTTCAAGCACTTTATATTATGAAAAATGCTGAGGCATGGGATCGTTTTATGCGATTTATGGAAAGATATTCAGATGAGAATAATTTGACATTTACTAGGGCTTAAACAAATTTATATCTTTAGCTAATTCAATCTTAAAATATAATTGAGCTAAGATTATCAAATATATCTATCCATCTATCTATTTTTTAATGACTATAAAATTTTATGTATATTTCTTTAAAATGGGTACAGGAGCTAATAGGACTACAAAATTTAACTTTAATTGATTTAGTCAATAGATTAACTCTTGCAGGTTTTGAAATTGAAAGTATAGATAAGAAAAAATATTTTAAAAGTAACGACCTTATTTTAGATATTAGTTTTACAGCAAATAGGGCCGATGTATCCAATATGAGAGGATTAATAACTGAAATAATTGCTCTTTTTAATTCTAATTTGTTTTTGCAAACACCTACCAATATAAAACCCTTAATTTTATTAAATTCGTATGAAAAAACGTTAAATTCAACCCAAGGTTTTTATAGTCAGAATATTAATTATAGATCTTTATTAAAAAGTAGAAATTTTGAATGTTTTAAACATTATAAAATATTAAGATATGAATACTCTTTATGGGAACGTTATTTGCAAAAAAAAAAATTTAGTAAAGTTATACAAAATTTAACAAGCGAGAATCTACTACATTCTGATGACTGCGTAACTTTATTCAATATGAAAAGTCAAAAGCTAAGAATAAAAGAATCTCCTTATTGGATAAAAAAGCGATTATTATTAATGGGCTTTAAACCGGTTAATAATGTTCTAGATACTATAAATTATTTACTATTAGAAACGGGACAAGTTTTTTTTGCTTATGACCTCGAGACCTTACAACAACTTACAGCAACTTCAGAGATAATTTTTGTTCCTAATTACGCAACAGAAAAGTCTTTATTTCCTATAGAAGAATCAAAAACAATAGAATTAACTAAGGACGTTTTAGTTTTAAATATTAATAATAAAATGGTTTCGATAGCAGGCTTAATTCAAAATTATCATACTCTTGTAAACACAGATACTTCATATGTAATACTTCAATATGGTTTATACGATTCAGAAAAAATTAAAAAATCATCAAAAATTCTAGGTCTACGAAATGATTATTCAATAAAGCTTGAGAAACAAACGGACTTAAATTTAATGGAACAAGCCCATTTAAGGTTAATGCATATATTTTGGACCCAGAATATAAAGTTTGAACATATGAGTACTAATAAAAATCTTTTTTTCAGTTTAAAAAATAACTCTTCTTTACTTTCTAGATATGTAGAACAATCTGAAAAAAAAATAAGAATCCTTTATGTAAATCTAAAAAGATTAACAGGCCCCTCTAATACAAATATTGAGTTAAGTAATTTTCAAATAATAACAAATTTAAAATTACTTAATTTTAAAGTTCGTTTTGAAACAGGTCAAAATTGTTATCTATTTATTCCTTTAACCCGAAGACTTGATATTGAGAGAGAAGTAGATGTTATAGAAGAAGTTGTAAGAACTATTGGATTTAATAAGTTTGAACCTTTAAATCTAAGAAATCACGAAATAGGTTCTTTGACCAAAATTGAAAAACTTAAACGACAATTAAGGAACTACTTTATAAATTTAGGCTTTAACGAAAGTATTCATTCTATATTGATGAAAAAAAATTCTGAAGATGAAATAAGATTAAAAAACCCACTGTTTAATGAATCGTCTGCTTTAAGGTTAAGCTTATTAGATGGTTTGATAGAAAAAATCCAGTTTAACCAAAAAAATATTGCGAAAAGCTTTGAGACTTTTGAATTAGGAAGAGTTTATAAACATTTAGTAGATGGTGATAAAAAAGAAGTAGAAGTTATTAGTGGGGTTTTTGGAGGTAAAAATTTCCGTTCAAATTGGGGTAGCGAAAATTCAACTATAAATTGGTTCGAAGCCAAAGGCCTTCTTGAAAATTTTCTCGAAAAATTGAATATCCCAGTCTCAATTTATTGGAATCCAGCAAATAATTATGGAACAAAATTCCACCCTAATCTTACCACAGAATTATTTATAGGGAAACAAAAGTTGGGTGTTTTCGGTCAAATACACCCAACTTTAGCTTTGAAGAATAATATAAGTAGAAAGATTTATTTATTTGAAATGGATATAGAAGTATTAAATCGTTTTTCACAGAGCAAAACTTTGATTAATTATTTGCCATATTCTTCATACCCTATTTCTAATGTAGATTTAAGTTTTATAGTAAAAAAATCTATATTTTCTCAGGAAATTGAACAAATAATTTCTACATTTGGACAACCCTTACTGAAATCTGTAAGTTTATTTGATTATTACTCAAAGGAGCCTATAAAAAAAGGCTATTGTAGTTTAAGTTTTAAATTACAATTTCAATCTAAAATTCGAACACTATCTAGTGATGAAGTAGCAGAACTCATTAATCCTATCATATTTTACTTAGAAAAACATTATGATATAAAATTCCAAGAATAAATTTTGTATATATCAATTCTTATTATAAATAAAAAAAAATTATGCCGTTACCTACCATCACATCAAAATTTGATTTTAATAAATTTGGTCTAATTTTATCAAAGTATAGTTACCAAATAAAAAAAAACGATATATTAGCTGGTATTATAATAGGGGTAGAATCAAATTATGCTTTAGTTGATCTTGGATTAGAACAAATATGTTTTTTACCATTAAAAGAAATTTCTATTTATCCTACAATGGACCCGCGTGAGTTATTAAATACTAATTTTGTTGGCGAATTTTTGATTCTTGATATTATTAATAATCATAGCAGAATAATTGTTTCTTTAAAACGGTTAGAATCAATTTACTTATGGAACCGTCTAAGACAAATTGATTTTACAAATATGACTATTTATGCCAAAATTGAAAAATCACTAGGAAAGGGGAAACTAGTAATTTTTAATGGCTTGAGGTTTTTTGTATTAAACTCAAATATTCCGAAATATTATCTAAGGACAAATAATAAAAATCTTTTTATGCCATTTAAATTTCTTGAAGTTAAAGATTATTTTCATATTGCTCATGTTAGTTCAAGGTTAGCTATCTTTAGTAAAGTAAATAAAAATTTGTACATCGGGAAAATCTATATAGGCAATATTACCTCTATAAGAGATTTCGGCATTTTTATTAATGTTTTAGGAATAAAATGTTTCTTACATATTTCTGAAATTTCCCAAAAGCATAATAAAACACTAAATCTTGGATCGTTATACAAGCTTGGTGACCAGATAACGATAAAAATTATTTATAAGGACACAGAACGAGGTAGAATTTCGGTAACTTTAGAAAGTTAACTCGTTAACCACCACCAACAATTGTAATAATTTCAATTTTATCTTTTTCTCTTAGGTATTGAGAATTTTTGTTTAAATAATTATGAATTTTCCCGTTATGCTGAATTATAACAAGCTCTTTCTGATGATTAAAGAATTCTAGAAGATCAAATACTTGAGAAGGTTGCGTCATATATACTTTATATTCACAACCGTTTAAAGATACAAGTAATAAAAAAAGATTTATTTTCATTTGTTTAATTTTTCATTAGTATATCTATACAGTATATTATAGGTATCAAGGTGGGTGTAGCCAAGTGGTTAAGGCAGTGGGTTGTGATTCCGCCATCCGCGGGTTCAAGTCCCGTCATTCACCCTCGATACCTAGGTTTAAAAGAATAATTTTTATAAATTCAATTGTAAGTGTAAGATTGTTATTTAAAGTGAACAAATAAATGCTTGTGTAGCTCAATTGGTAGAGCAACTGATTTGTAATCAGTAGGTTGAAGGTTCAAGTCCTTTCACCAGCTAAAAATTATTTATACCTTCTATTGAATTAAAGTTTAGATATCTGTTTATCATCAGTATTTAATTAATTATTTATTATTAACCTAATGATTTGAGTTCATTCTTGTAGTAATACTTTTATATATAAATCTTTATTTTAAGTAATAAGTAAGAATTATTTTATCGAGACCTTCAATTTATTTAATGTAGTTTTTTGTACATTATTTTCGTACTTAACAATATAAAATATAATAATATTCTGTTGGTCCAAAATTTTATTAACAAATACAGTCAAGATAATTATGTTGTATAATGTTTATCGAGGAAGTAAGATTAAGGGCAGTTAGCTCAGTGGTAGAGCGTCTGCCTTACAAGCAGAGGGTCACTGGTTCAAGTCCAGTACTGCCCAATTCTTACTTCCTTACCTTAATGGGCTCATCGTCTAATGGATAAAGACCGAAACCTTCTAAGTTTCTAATGTAGGTTCAATTCCTTCTGAGCCTGCTCAGTTACTTTAAATTAATACTTATTATAATACTTACTTTAGAATAGGAATCTTGACGCTCTTTAAAAGATTTAGTATCCTTAGTATATGTAAATATACCATAATCTTTTAGCTTATTAAATACGTTTCAAAAAAATAGAATAAAATGTCTCACTACACATCTATTAAAACGAAATATACAAATTCCAATATATTAAAGAAAGTTATAAATAAACTTGGATACCCTTATGTAGAACATAATAATAATAATAATATTGAGATTTCTGTAATTTTTTCAAAAAATTTAAAATCTAGTATTTATGAAAATTCTTATCAGAATTATTTAGCTTTTAAATCTAATAATTTATCTTACGATATAATTACAGATTCTCAATCTTGGACACAAAAAGAAATAATTAGTACATTTTTAAAAAAACTTGAATTAAACTACGGTTACTCTGAAACAATACATCAAGCCCTTGATTTAGGTTTTGTTAGATCAAAAGTTCTTACAACAAATAATAAAAATAATAGATTTGTTTTTCAAAGATGCGTTGAAGTTAAACGTTAAATAATTATTAATTGAAGAAAGCCCTTGAATAGTTATATCGATTAATGAAAAAGGTTTAGTGATATCGCTTAACTACTAATCTACTAATCGATATACTAAAATTTCAATTTTATGTAGTTAAAGTAAATAATAAATTTGACTTTTTTTAACCTCATAATATAAATTTAATAGTAATTCTAAAGTACTAGTTCTTCTTAACCAATAAAAATTATATAAACGTTTTTTTAAGTTTAAAAAAAGTTATAATAAATAATCTTATCTATATTTAATTTTTGGAGCGATAAATATGAATGAAACAAATGCTACATTACAACAACTTGTAAACCAACCATATAAATATGGGTTTTCTACTGATATTGAAACTGAAACGCTTCCACCAGGTTTAAATGAAAATATAATCAGAAATATTATTAAAAAAAATAATGAACCTGATTATATGTTCCACTTCCGAACAGGAGCATTAAAAAAATGGCGAAAAATGAAAAGTCCAGGTTGGGCTAAATTAGATTTTTTGGAAATGGATTACCAAAAAATCGTTTATTATTCTGCACCAAAAACAAAAAAAACTTTAGCTAATTTAGATGAGGTTGACCCAGAAATAAGGGATACTTTTGATAAACTAGGAATATCACTAAACGAGCAAAAACGTTTATCAAACGTTGCAGTAGATGCAGTTTTTGATAGTATTTCAATTGCAACGACATTTAAAGAAGAATTAGAAAAATATGGGGTTATTTTTTGTCCTATCTCAGAAGCTATTAAAATTTACCCTCATTTAATAAAACAATTTTTAGGTACTGTAGTACCTTCTGGAGATAATTTTTTTGCTGCATTAAATTCAGCTGTATTTACAGATGGGTCATTTTGTTATATTCCAAAAAATTTAAAATGCCCTTTAGAATTATCAACATATTTCCGTATTAATAATAAAGAAGCGGGACAATTTGAACGCACGCTAATAGTAGCAGAAGAAGGAAGTTACGTTAGTTATCTTGAAGGATGTACAGCTCCACAATATGATACTAATCAATTGCATGCAGCTATTGTAGAGTTAATTGCGTTAAAAAATGCAGAAATAAAATACTCAACGGTACAAAATTGGTATGCAGGTGATAAAAATGGAATCGGTGGGATTTATAACTTTGTAACGAAACGTGGTTTATGTATCGGAGAAAACTCGAAAATATCCTGGACACAAGTTGAAACAGGATCTGCTATTACTTGGAAATACCCTAGTTGTGTTTTAATTGGTAATAAATCTCAAGGAGAGTTCTATTCAGTAGCTTTAACAACTAATATGCAGCAAGCTGATACAGGTACTAAAATGATCCATGTTGGTTCTAATACAAAAAGCCAAATAATTTCGAAAGGTATATCTGGCGGTTTTTCAAAAAATAGTTATCGTGGGTTAGTTAAAATCGGTACAAAAGCTTTAAATAGTAGAAATTTTTCTCAATGTGATTCGCTTTTATTTGGTGCCGATGCTCAAGCAAATACTTTCCCTTACATACAAGTACAAAACTCGACTTCTAAAATAGAGCATGAAGCTTCCACTTCAAAAGTTGGGGAAGAACAACTTTTTTATTTATTACAGCGTGGTATTAATGCTGAAGATGCTGTTACATTAATATTAACTGGTTTTTGTAAAGTTGTTTTTGATGAGTTACCTATTGAGTTTGCTTCAGAAGTTGAGCATTTATTACGTATAAAATTAGAAGGGAGCGTAGGATGAGCCAGAATAATAAAGTCGCACTTTTAGAAATTAAAAATTTACATGCAAATATTGATGATAATAAAATTTTAAAAGGAGTTAATCTATCTATTTTTGAGGGAGAAATACATGCTATAATGGGAACAAATGGTTCTGGAAAGAGTACTCTTTCAAAAGTAATTGCCGGTCATCCATCTTATGAAGTAACAGAAGGAGAAATTCTATTTCAAGGAGAAAATATTTGTGACTTGGACCCAGATTTACGCTCTCATTTAGGTTTATTTTTAGCATTCCAGTATCCAGTAGAGATCGCGGGAGTAGATAATCAAGAATTTCTTCAAGCGATTTATAATGCAAAACAAGTATCAATGAATTTACCAAAAGTAAACCCCTTGTTTTTTTATGAATTGTTAAGAGAAAAATTAAAAATGGTTAAATTAGATGAAAGCTTTATTTCTAGAAATGTAAATGAAGGGTTTTCAGGAGGAGAAAAAAAACGAAATGAAATTTTACAATTTGCTTTATTAGACTCAAAATTAGGGATTCTTGATGAGACAGATTCAGGTCTAGATATTGATGCATTGAAATCTATCTCTGAAACAATTAATACATTAATGGAAAATAAAAGTAAAAGTGTTATTCTGATTACCCACTATAAAAGGTTATTAGAATATATAAGACCGGACTTTATTCATGTTATGCAAGATGGACAAATTATTAAAACAGGTGATGCCAGTCTAGCAAATTTATTGGAAGAAAAAGGTTACGACTGGTTAAAGCCTGTGTTTAACTAAAAACTCTTTAAAGATTGTCAAAATATAATTATATATAGTAATAATTATTGGTATTTGGTTAAACCTTTGGTTTTAAAGATTTAACTAAATACCAGAAGATAAAATTACAGTTTATCTTTTTAAAAAGTTTTCAGATAAATTTAAATTAAATTAAATAATATAGTTTTAATTTAATTTAATCTATTTTAAAGCTAGCATCAATTAAGTAAATAGAATGTATAATAAAGCGTTAGTTACAACAAACATAATTCCTCAGTAGCTCAGTGGTAGAGCAATCGGCTGTTAACCGATTGGTCGTAGGTTCAAATCCTACCTGGGGAGCTTCTTTAATTATTAGTTTATTGAACTTTTCAATTTATTCCTTAGAGTATAGAAAGGTTATACAATATTTGATTAATAAGAAATATTATTTAGATAGATATCTTATCCATTATACGAACAAACAAACAAAATTAAGTATTTTATAACAAAAATAAATTAGCTGATTAGGCAAGTCTGATATTAATCATTTTATTTAAAATTTTTCTATTATCTACTTTATTATTCCTTGCAGTTAATACTTAGTAATTAACGTATGACTATTGCAATTGGACAAACAGAGCGTAGTGGGTTATTTGACCTTGTAGATGACTGGTTAAAAAGAGATCGTTTTGTTTTTATAGGTTGGTCAGGGTTACTTCTATTTCCTTGTGCTTATTTATCACTTGGGGGCTGGTTTACTGGAACAACTTTTGTTACTTCATGGTACACACATGGATTAGCAACTTCATATTTAGAAGGTTGTAATTTCTTAACTGCAGCAGTTTCAACACCATCTAATAGTATGGGGCATTCCCTTTTACTTTTATGGGGACCAGAAGCTCAGGGTAATTTCACACGTTGGTTCCAAATTGGTGGTCTGTGGGCTTTTATCGCGCTACATGGATCATTCGCACTAATTGGGTTTTGCTTACGTCAGTTTGAAATTGCTCGTTTAGTTGGGATTCGTCCTTATAACGCAATAGCTTTCTCTGGACCGATTTCAGTTTTTGTTTCTGTTTTCTTATTATATCCATTAGGACAAGCGAGTTGGTTTTTTGCTCCAAGTTTTGGGGTAGCAGCGATATTCCGTTTTTTATTATTTTTACAAGGGTTCCATAACTGGACATTAAACCCATTCCATATGATGGGTGTAGCTGGTATCCTAGGTGGAGCATTATTATGTGCTATCCATGGTGCTACTGTAGAAAATACTCTATTTGAGGATGGAGATGCTGCGAATACTTTCCGTGCATTTACACCAACACAATCAGAAGAAACTTATTCTATGGTAACAGCAAACCGTTTTTGGTCACAAATTTTTGGAGTAGCTTTTTCAAACAAGCGTTGGTTACATTTCTTTATGCTTTTTGTACCTGTAACAGGTTTATGGACAAGCGCTATCGGGATTGTAGGACTTGCTCTTAATTTAAGAGCCTATGATTTTGTATCACAAGAGCTTCGTGCTGCTGAAGATCCAGAATTTGAAACATTCTATACTAAAAATATTTTATTAAACGAAGGTATCCGTGCTTGGATGGCTGCACAAGATCAGCCACATGAAAACTTTGTATTCCCTGAGGAGGTTCTACCACGTGGAAACGCCCTTTAATATTGTAGCAGGTAGAGACATTGAATCTACAGGTTTTGCTTGGTGGTCTGGTAATGCTCGTCTTATTAACGTATCTGGTAAATTATTAGGTGCACATGTAGCCCATGCAGGTATCATGGTTTTTTGGACAGGTGCGATGACGTTATTTGAAGTTTCTCATTTCATCCCTGAAAAACCCTTATACGAACAAGGTTTTATTTTACTTCCTCATTTAGCAACTTTAGGTTGGGGCGTAGGCCCTGGTGGAGAAATTGTAAGCACTTACCCATACTTTGTGGTTGGAGTTGTACATTTAGTTTCTTCAGCTGTACTAGGTTTTGGTGGTATTTACCATTCATTAATTGGTCCAGATACACTAGAAGAATCATTCCCGTTTTTCGGTTACGATTGGCGTGATAAAAATAAAATGACATCTATTTTAGGAATCCATTTAATCTTTCTTGGTTTAGGTGCCTTACTATTTGCTTTCCGAGCTATGCCAGGTAATCTATTTAGCTATGGATTATATGATACTTGGGCACCAGGTGGTGGAGATGTTAGATTTATTGATAACCCAACTATAAATCCTTTTATTATTTTTGGATATGTATTTAAATCACCATTTGGTGGTGATGGTTGGATTGCTTCAATTGACAATATGGAAGATCTTGTAGGTGGTCATATATGGGTAGGTGCGCTTTGTGTTATTGGTGGTGTATTCCATATAGTAACTAAGCCATTTGCTTGGGCACGTAGAGCATTTGTTTGGTCTGGGGAAGCTTATTTATCTTATAGTTTAGCTGCTTTATCTATTATGGGTATGACTGCTTCTATTTTTGTATGGTATAACAATACTGCTTACCCAAGTGAATTCTTTGGTCCTACTGGTCCAGAAGCTTCTCAAGCACAAGCATTTACTTTCTTAGTGAGAGATCAACGATTAGGTGCAAATATTGCTTCTGCACAAGGACCTACTGGTTTAGGAAAATATTTAATGAGATCACCTAGTGGTGAGATCATATTTGGTGGTGAAACAATGCGTTTCTGGGATTTACGTGCTCCATGGGTAGAACCTTTACGTGGTCCTAATGGTTTAGATATTAATAAAATCAGAAATGATATCCAACCTTGGCAAGAACGTCGAGCAGCGGAATATATGACTCATGCTCCATTAGGGTCTTTAAATTCTGTGGGTGGTGTAGCTACTGAAATAAATTCTGTAAACTATGTATCACCTCGTTCTTGGTTAACGACATCTCACTTTTTCTTAGGTTTCTTCTTATTAGTTGGTCATTGGTGGCATTCTGGTCGTTCAAGAGCTGCTGCTGCAGGTTTTGAAAAAGGTATAAACCGACAAACAGAGGCTGTACTTTCAATGCGTCCAATTGATTAATCTAATTTTTATTTCTTCTAACAATAATTAAACTTAAGGAGAAGAAAATTCATGAAGTTTTCTATACCCAACTTTAATTATTGTTGAACATTATAATTATAAATGTTAAAAGATTTTAGCCATTTTTATATTAATAAGAATGGGTAAAGTTTTTTGACAATAATTTTTACCTCATTTATCTCATTTTCCTCATTAACATAACCCTTTGATGTAAGTGTCCCTTCAATTATTAAATAATCTTGTGTTTTATAATATTTTACAAAATCACCTTTATAATCACCCCAAAGTAAAAGTGTCAATTCATTTATAGAATTTTTTTTTCGAGGAGCTGGGAATTTTACTTTTATTTCCATAGATTGGCATTCCTTATAAATTAAATGGACTGGCTTTTCAATAACTTTCACAACAAAAATAGCATGATTCATATTTTTTTTATTAAATGATAGAAGTTTGATTTTTTTTGATTTGACCAGCATTTAATTTTTCTAAAAGTGTAAGCATCATTTCAAAGTATTCTCGGAAATAAAAATCTAATTCTAATACTTCTTTTTTATTAATATCTAATGAATCATATGTATCTTGGATTGAAGATGTAAAACTTTGGGTATTATTTATTACTTCAATAAATGCTAAACGATCACTAATTTTAAGACTCCACTCAAAAAATCCTGTTATTTGTCTAAAAACTTTTAAAAGGAATACAGGAACTGTTTGAGTTTTTGCCTTTTGACCAGACAGTTTTTCACAAAGTTCAATAATTTCCTCTGATTTCCAAGCTTGAGAACTTCCAGTAGCAAATATTTTATTTTCTGTTTCCTTAATGGATAAACTTTTTATACAAAAAAATGCAGCATCTTGAGTATCTATATAAGCAATTGTTGGTGATTCTAATGTAACTAAAATAGATTTTTGCTCTAAAATAGGTATTGCATATTGATAGATAAGTCCTTGGAAAAAACCAGCATATTTAAAAATAGTAAATGGTATAGTTGAACTCTTTATAAACTTTTCTATCCTATATTTCATTTGCATTAAAGTTATATAGGGATACTTCTCCGAATTCAAAATTGATAAGAATATAAAACGTTTTAATTGAGCATATTTTGATAATTCGATTACGATTAATTTACCATACCAGTCTACATGTATTAATTCAGTATTATCTTCAGGTTTTGTAGTCGACGCATCAATTATAGCTGTCACACCTTGAAAGGAAAGTGGTAAAGTTTCTGGGATTGTTAAGTCACCATAAACTAATTCAGCTCCCCATTCTTTTAAAAAATTCGCGGCTCTTTTATTACGAACAATACAACGAACTTGAAAACCGTTCTCTAAAGCTTTCCTAACAATTTGTCGACCTAAGGTTCCGGTTCCTCCAAGAATAAGTAGTGTCATAAATAGGTTATTTTTTTTGTAAATTTTTAAGACTTGTGTCAGATATCAGATAGAGTTATAGTATAATACTATATAATCATTTGTAGAATTCAATAAAAACATCAATTTTTATTATACATTATAAGCTATATGTTAGAGTAAAACAAATTAATTATCTAACACAAATATATTTATATTAGAAAATTAATTTGTTTTATAATTCTTGTTTTTGCTAAATTAAATGTGTATTCTTTTAATCATCTTGGTTTCAAAATAGAATTTTTATTAAGAAGAGTGTCAATAAAATAAATAAATAAAAGGGATAATAAATGGTTTTTTGGGATAATTTATTACGTTATCCAAGATTTTTTATATCTTCAATGCTGGGATTAATTTTAATATTATTAACACCTATTATTGAACAATTGAAAAAGTTTAATGATAAGAAAATAATATATTTTTTTTTAATAAGTATTTTAATTACTTTATTTTGCATTTTAAAAGGAATGCTGAGTATAGAGTAAATTAATTTATTACACTTACTTTATTATTATATTTAAAAATAATTAATTTATGACAACTCAACAATTTTTTAACTTAATGCCCTACTATGGGGAAAACCCTGAACCAGAATTAAAATCAAAAGAACTAGAACCAACAGAAAAAGTAGAACAACAAATATATTATTTTTCGAAAAGTCCTTTCCGCAATACCCAAATGAAATATTCCAAGAAGGATTATTTTAAAAGACGTAGTTCACGACGCGGAGAATTAGATCGCAACCAAAGATTTAAGTCATCTGAGCTTGGAGTACAACAGATGCCTGAAAAAAGTTATTATAATAAAAGTTCAAGTATTGTCGAAAAAAAAAATAGAAAAAAAATTGATCTTTTTAAAGATATCAAAGAAATTGAAGAGAAAAGTTTATATATTCATACTGGAGCATTTGCTCTTTTTGATACATTAGTCCGTAGCGAAATCCATTCAGTCTTTGGGTATCCCGGAGGAGCAATATTACCTATCTATGATGAATTATTTTTTTGGGAAGACAAGAAATTTATTAAACATTATCTTGTAAGGCATGAACAAGCGGCAACCCATGCTGCAGATGGTTTTAGTAGATCTAGTGGACAAGTTGGTGTTTGTTTTGCTACATCAGGTCCAGGTGCAACTAATTTAGTTACTGGTATTGCTACTGCTTACTTAGATTCAATCCCCATGATAGTTCTGACTGGGCAAGTAGGAACTCAATTCCTTGGGACTGATGCTTTTCAAGAAATTGATATTTATGGAATAACATTATCTTTAGTTAAACATTCTTATGTTGTTTTGGAATCTAGATTTATGTCTCAAATTCTTGCAGAAGCAATATATGTCTCTCAAAATGGAAGACCTGGTCCAGTTTTAATCGATATACCAAAAAATGTAGGTTTAGAAAGAATAAAAAGGTTTATCCCCTGCTATGCAACAACTGTACATAAGGTCTTAGGTTGGAGGTATAAATTTAAGAATCAAACTGACAAAATAAGAATGGCACTACAGAGGCTTTCAGAATCTTCAAGGCCTTTATTATACATTGGTGGTGGAGTTGTAAGCTCCCAAGCGGGCCGTCAATTAGCGCGGTTTGCTTATCGCTACCAAATCCCTGTAACAACAACCTTAACAGGAAAAGGAGCTTTCAATGAAAATAATAGATTATCTTTGGGTATGCTAGGCATGCACGGTACTGTATATGCTAATTTTTCAGTAGCAAATTGTGACCTATTAATTGCCGTTGGTGCTAGGTTTGATGATAGAGTTACTGGAAAATTACAAGATTTTGCTTGCAAAGCTTTTATTATCCATATTGATGTTGATGAGGCAGAAATTGGTAAAAATAAAAATGTTGGTATTGGTATTGTAGGTGATATTAAAAAAATCTTAACAAAGTTTCTATTATTGATGGATCGACCAGAGCATAGATGGCTGAAGAAACCTCTTCGTAAAGAATTTAAAAAATGGTATAAAAAGACTATAGAATGGAAGCAGGAATTTCCATTACTACCAATTCCTGGAGATTATTCATTATTGCCTAAAACAGTTGATGATGTTTTATTGCCTCAAACTGTTATTAAAACATTAACAGATATTAGACCTTATGCAATAATTACTACAGATGTTGGACAACACCAAATGTGGGCCGCACAATATACAAAATGTAAACGACGTAAATGGTTGTCTAGTGCTGGTTTAGGTACGATGGGATTTGGCTTACCTGCTGCCATTGGTGCAGCTGTGGCTTACCCAAAAGAAGATATTATTTGTATTACTGGTGACTCTAGTTTTCAAATGAATTTACAAGAATTAGGGACAATCTCTAAATATAAATTAAGGATTAAAATTATTATTATTAATAATCATTGGCAAGGAATGGTACGTCAATGGCAAGAGACATTTTACGAAAGTCGATATTCTCACTCCAATATGGTAGAAGGAGCACCAAAATTTGATGTACTTGCAAATGCTTATGGTATTAAAAGTATGTATACTGAACGCCAATCAGAAATATGGTCAACATTACGTGATACTTTGGAGGGGCCTGAGCCTGTTCTACTTGAATGTAATGTCCTAGAAGATGAAAATTGTTACCCTATGGTTGAACCTTCAAAATCAAATAGTGAAATGGCTTTATCAAGAAAACTTTCTACAACAATAGAAGGTTTAGTTATAGATAAAGAAGAAGAAGCAAAAAAACTAAATTAGGGCTAAGAAAAAAAGAGAGGATAAACCTCTCTTTAAAATTATATCTATTTATTTTTAAGCAAGTCTTGAGTAATATTCAATAACAAGCATATCATTGATTTTGAATCTAAGATCTTTACGTTTTACTAAATTTAGAATTTTCCCTGTTAATAACTTTTGGTCGAATTCTAAGTGACTATTTAAAACATTATCATTTGAAGTTGCATTTTCTCCTTGATTCAAATTCGATTTAATTAATGCCATTGTTGTAGGCTTTGTAGAAAAACTAATAGAATCATTTGGTCGACATTGAAAACTAGGTATATTAACTCTTTTTTTATTTATTAGTACATGCCCGTGGTTAACAATTTGTCTTGCAGCAGGAATTGTTGGAGCTAACCCTAAACGAAAAATAATATTGTCTAGTCTCATTTCGAGAAGTTGCATTAATAAAAAACCTGTTAGACCCTTTCTTCGTCTTGCTTCCTTAACATATCTTAATAATTGCGATTCAGTTATCCCATAATTATAACGTAATTTTTGTTTTTCATTCAATCTAATTTTATAAGCTGAGGCTTTTGGAGTTTTCTGATCATTTGTATCTTTTCCTTGTGCATTCTGCTTTTTTAGTACTACTTTTCTTGTTAAACCTGGTAAGTCACCAAATCTTTTAATGATTTTCAAGCGGGGGCCTCTATAACGTACCATTTTAATTATATTGATGTTTTTAAATTTAAATCAATTTACTAATAAACTTAAAAGAATTATAAATAACGGGATTAAAAATTGTTTCTTATATTATGAAATAGTAAAGTAATGTATTATATTCATATAGGGCTTGTAGCTCAGTGGACTAGAGCGCGTGGCTACGAACCACGGTGTCGGGGGTTCGAATCCCTCCTAGCTCAGAGAATATTATAACTTATAGATTAGATTAGATTTGTGGATCCTTTTTGGGGTATAGCCAAGTGGTAAGGCAGTGGACTTTGACTCCGCCATTCGTAGGTTCGAATCCTCCTACCCCAGTTATTTTTTATTTCGATCAAACTAAATTAAAACGCTGTAATGTTTCAACAGAAGTTAAAATTTGTGAAGCAACCATCTCATTGTACTTTGTTTGACTAATACTTAAAAAAAAGCTCTTTTGAAGTTGCTGTTTTAAGTTTTTATTTAAAGCCTTTGCGATTACTTTTCCTTTACCCTTGTTAATGTAGTACAATAAATTATCTTTTGCTCTATCGACGGTTGTTTTATTTTGTAGTTGTATATTTAATTGTTTGGTCGAAAATATATTACAACAAATAAAAAATAATATAATATTTATATCAGGAATTTTAGGGCTTTTATCTTTAGTAAATGTAAAATTTTTATTAAGGTATTCGATGTTATCTGTTAAAAATTCGAAAAAAATGGGATCCAAATCTTTAATTAAAAAAAAATTTTGTAGGGTTTTTCTATTTTTATTTATCATTTACTAAAACCTGATATAAAATTTAAACATGGATATTTTTAGCCATAAGAATAGTTTATAGGGTTTAATAAATTTTTTATTAAATTCTATAGACTATTTTTATTTTTTGAAATTAAAATTTAGCCAAAAGTTCAAACTTCAATTTTGAGCTATCTCTTATCAACTTTGTTATACTCTCTACTTCGTTAACATTTAATAACCAATAATTTATAATCTCAGTATAAGCATTTAATATATCAATCGAATCATCTTTTGACATCCAAGGTTTATAGGATAATTCTTCTTTTAATAATTGCCAACCATTCTCTCTAGGCCAAAAAAAAAATGTAGTGATGGGTAATGTACGATTATTTTGGAGTTTTTTATCCACAGCTAATCCTAAATAGTTTTTGCTCCAAATAATCTTAAATACATAGACACTTTTATTTAACATCAATAAATTACCTATATTTTATTTTAAAATCCAGAAGACTTTCTTAATAGATTTTTGACAACTTCTGTAGGTTGAACACCATTAGCTAATCTAAGAATTGTTCGCTCACGATTAATATGAAAAGTTTTATCCATCGGGTTATAAAAACCTAATTCCTCCAATACTTTTCCATCTCTTTTTGTTCTAACATCCATTACCACAATTCTATAAAAAGGTTGTTTTTTACGACCACCACGTTTAAATCTTATTTTTAACATTTCTAATATAAGTTTTATTATAATATATCTAATTTCCCTTCCTAAAAAATGGGAGGTTCTGTAAAAGTAATAGACTCTAATGTTCGTATAATCCACTCAAGGAAGATAAATGCACACATAGAAGACATATCCATACCTAGTACAGTAGGTACTATGTCATCAAATTCTTTTAAGAAAAAATCTGTAGCGTGTAATAATGAATACATTGGGTGAATATAAGGATTAATATTTGGGAACCATTGTATTGATAAGCGTAAAGTTAAAATCCAATAATACTGCCTTAGTCCTGCTACCATAGCTGTCACCAAAAGATTTAACATTTCTGCTCTTGTATAATCATTTGGATTAAGTGACGGCCATTCCAATGATGCTACTACCATTAACATTAAGGTGTCTGTCATAACATTTATATTAATTTATTTTTATTATTTAATAAGAACTTAAGGAAAAAAAACCTAAAAACTATTTAATAATCTTACCTACATTAATTATAGATTCAATATATAAATTGTGTCAATTTTTAATACTCTGAGAAAAGCTGTTTTGAGGATTTTGTTTTCAGAAATTATAAGAAACGTGTTATTATAATTATCATAATTTTAATGGCAATTTTTTATATAATCCCGATATTAATTTTCTATGAACAATAATTTTAAAAAATCTAATGATTACGAATCTAGATGGGGGTTTTACCTAGTTAGTGAAGTTTTAAATGGTCGTGTAGCAATGGTTGCCTTAGTAATAATAATATTACTTGAGGTTTTTACTAAAAAAACATTATTAAGTGTATTATCAACTTTAATTAGTTAAGAATCAATCTATTAAACTCAATAAACTTTTTAGGTTCTACCCAAAATTGACGACCACTGGCTTCTATAATTGCGTATTCCATTGAATAAAAATTATATAACCCTAAGTAATAGTTTTTCAAATTTCTTGATACTATTCTATTTTATTTTTTAACTCTAATTCAAACATAAAAGTCCT